TTGTGAAGCAATAACAATAAAAATGCGGATAAAGGGAAGGGTGAGAGAAAGAGAGAAAAAGAATATCAATGCTATATGATTCCAATATGTAAGGTCCATGAGTGATCTTATAAAGGATAGTGTAATAAAGCATCAATACTAATTTTATTGATCTATAATTAGATGAATTTGTTCATAGAACAAAAAAATCAAGAGCCCCGAGTCAATAAAGACTGAGAAAATTGACTCAAGAACACATTTCATTTTCATTAGGAGCTCCATTGTATTGTATAATTCAGGCCTAACCATTAATCTAGAAGCGATGGGAACGACGAAACCTGTGGATGCATAAGATTCTATTGAAAACGAATCCTAATGATTCACTGGGTAGGATGGCGGAACAAACCCGGGACCAATCCCCTTTTATTCTGAAAGGTCATGTCATGGGATAACCCTACAACTAAAATAGATGTTGAAAGAGTAAACATTCGCCCGCGAAAGTTTTGATTTTATTGGATTTATAAATTTTGGTCGATCCGATATGATAATAAAAAAGACAAAACAAAATAAAGACTCGTTATAACAAAATGACATTATATTATCTATAACATTATCTCTAAATAATCTAGAAAATAATTATCTATAACTATAAATAGAAAAATAGAATAGATGTTTAATTAATTAAAAAAATTATAAATTATCAAAATAAGATATACAAATTTATAATAGATTAGATAAAATAATAGATTAGATAAAATCTCGATGAATCCCACGATTCAGTATATTTTTCATTAAATACATGTATATTATTTTATAATTGTTTCATTTGCGAGGAGCTGGATGAGAAGAAACTCTCATGTCCGGTTCTGTAGTAGAGATGGAATGAATTGATAAACAACCATCAACTATAACCCCAAAAGAACCAGATTCCGTAAACAACATAGAGGAAGAATGAAAGGAATATCTTATAGAGGTAATTGTATTTGCTTCGGTAGATATGCTCTTCAGGCACTTGAACCCGCGTGGATCACATCTAGACAAATAGAAGCAGGGCGGCGAGCAATGACACGAAATGTGCGCCGCGGTGGAAAAATATGGGTACGCATATTTCCAGACAAACCAGTTACAGTAAGACCCGCGGAAACGCGTATGGGTTCGGGGAAAGGATCTCCCGAATATTGGGTAGCTATCGTTAAACCGGGTAGAATACTTTATGAAATGGGCGGAGTAGCAGAAAATGTAGCCAGAAAGGCTATTTCAATAGCGGCATCCAAAATGCCTATACGAACTCAATTCATTATTTCAGGATAGGAATGTAAAACCAAAGGAAAGAGGTCTTTGGAATAAAAAAAACAATTGTAGGTTTCTTTTTTTTTTATTTATTTTGGACAAACAATATTTCTTTTTTTTACTTCGCCCCTTTGCATCAAAAGAGCAAATAAAAAAAATGATATGATTCAACCTCAAACCCATTTAAATGTAGCAGACAACAGCGGGGCCCGAAAATTGATGTGTATTCGAATCATAGGAGCTAGTAATCGACGATATGCCCATATTGGTGACGTTATTGTTGCTGTAATCAAGGAAGCAATACCAAATACACCTTTAGAAAAATCTGAAGTGATCAGAGCTGTAATTGTACGTACTTGTAAAGAACTCAAACGTGACAACGGTATGATACTACGATATGATGACAATGCTGCGGTTGTTATTGATCAAGAAGGAAATCCCAAAGGAACTAGAATTTTTGGTGCGATCGCACGGGAATTGAGACAGTTAAATTTCACTAAAATAGTTTCATTAGCGCCTGAAGTACTATAAGTATAATAAAGATGAGACTATAATATAGTTATAACATTTGAATAAAATAGATAAAATTAATTAGTAGATTTGTCTCACGCATATATCTTTAACAATTCAAAAAATAGAAATATATATATAAAGAAAAAAAAAAAAGCATGTTGATTATATCAAAATTCGGGGGCAACAATAATTTTAGTTTATCATGGGTAAAGACACTATTGCTGATATAATAACTTCTATACGCAATGCTGACATGAATAGAAAGGGAACGGTTCGAATACTATCTACTAACATCACCGAAAACCTTGTTAAAATACTGTTAAGAGAAGGTTTTCTTGAAAACGTGAGGAAACATCAAGAAAGCAACAAATATTTTTTGGTTTTAACCCTACGACATAGAAGGAATAGGAAAGGGCCATATAAAACCGTTTTAAATTTAAAACGGATCAGTCGACCCGGTCTACGAATCTATTCGAACTATCAACGAATTCCTAGAATTTTAGGCGGGATGGGGATTGTAATTCTTTCTACTTCTCGGGGTATAATAACGGACCGAGAGGCCCGACTAGAAAGAATTGGTGGAGAAATTTTGTGTTATATATGGTAAGCTTTCTTCTATCCAACTTAGATATGGAACTTTACTATTTATTTGTTAAAAAAAAGAGAAAGAGCGGGTTTCTAATATCACTCTACTCCTACATTAGTTAATACTTCAAAG